AGAATTAGTCATGTGTCAGGAAAAATTAGTACAAGAAGCCGTGGATACACTTCTTGATAATGGAATCCGCGGGCAACCGATGAGGGATGGGCATAATAAAGTTTACAAGTCATTTGCAGATGTAATTGAAGGCAAAGAAGGAAGATTTCGTGAGACTCTGCTCGGCAAACGGGTCGATTACTCGGGGCGCTCCGTCATTGTTGTAGGTCCTTCACTTTCCTTACATCGATGTGGATTGCCACGCGAAATAGCAATAGAGCTTTTCCAGACCTTTGTAATTCGTGGCCTAATTAGACAACATCTTGCTTCGAATATAGGAGTTGCAAAGAATAAAATTCAGGAAAAAGAACCCATAGTATGGGAAATACTTCAGGAAGTTATGCAGGGACATCCTGTATTGCTGAATAGAGCACCCACTCTGCATAAATTAGGCATACAAGCATTCCAGCCCGTTTTAGTGGAGGGTCGCGCTATTTGTTTACATCCATTAGTTTGTAAGGGATTCAATGCAGATTTTGATGGGGATCAAATGGCTGTTCATGTACCTTTATCTTTGGAGGCTCAAACCGAGGCCCGTTTACTTATGTTTTCTCATATGAATCTTTTGTCTCCCGCTATTGGAGATCCTATTTCCGTACCAACTCAAGATATGCTTATTGGACTCTATGTATTAACGAGCGGGAACCGTCGCGGTATTTGTGTAAATAGGTATAATCCATGGAATTGGAGAAACTCTAAAAATAAAAGAAGTGACAATAACAATAATAACTATAAGGATTCGAAAGAACCTTTTTTTTCTAATTCCTATGATGCAATTCGAACTTATCGGCAGAAAGGAATACTTTTAGATAGGCCTTTGTGGCTCCGATGGCGTCTAGATCAACGCGTTATTGCGTTAAGAGAAACTCCTATCGAAGTTCACTATCAATCTTTAGGTACTTATTATGAGATTTATGGACACTATTTAATAGTAAGAAGGATAAACAAAGAAATTCTTTTTCTATACATTCGAACCACTGTTGGTCATATTTCTCTTTATCGAGAAGTCGAAGAAGCCATGCGGGGGTTTTCTCAGGCTTGTTCATATGGTACCTAACTAGGCTAAGGAATTCTCCGATACTAGTAAGAATTCATATCTCTTCACCTCATTTAGGCGCAGAGTTCTGCAATTTCTATGCGAATCAAGATCAAGAAAAGCAAGTTTTTCAATCACTAAAATCCATTGTCGAATCGTACTCAGCAGAATATGGAGGTACTTATGGCAGAACAGGACAGTCTGGTATTTCACAATAAAGTGATAGACGGAACTGCCATGAAACGACTTATTAGTAGATTAATAGATCACTTCGGAATGGCATATACATCCCACATCCTGGATCAAGTAAAGACTCTGGGTTTTGAACAAGCTACTGCTACATCCATTTCATTAGGAATTGATGATCTTTTAACAATACCCTCGAAGAGATGGCTAGTTCAAGATGCCGAAGAACAAAGTTTTATTTTGGAAAAACACCATCATTATGGGAATGTACACGCGGTCGAAAAATTACGCCAATCTATTGAAATATGGTATGCCACAAGTGAATATTTGCGACAAGAAATGAATCCTAATTTTAGGATGACTGATCCCCTTAATCCAGTTTATATGATGTCTTTTTCGGGAGCCAGAGGAAATGCATCGCAAGTACATCAATTAGTAGGTATGAGAGGATTAATGTCGGACCCTCAAGGACAAATGATTGATTTACCCATTCAAAGTAATTTACGCGAAGGACTTTCTTTAACAGAATATATCATTTCGTGCTACGGAGCTCGTAAAGGGGTTGTGGATACTGCCGTACGAACATCAGATGCTGGATATCTTACGCGTCGACTTGTTGAAGTAGTTCAACACATTGTTGTACGCCGAAGCGATTGTGGTACCGTCCGTGCTATTTCTATGAGTCCTCCGAATGGAATGATACCAGAAAGAATTTTTATCCAAACATTAATGGGTCGTGTATTAGCCCATGATGTATATATTGGAACCCGGTGTATTGCCACCCGAAATCAAGACATTGGAATTGGACTTATAAAAAAATTCATAACCCTTCAAGTACAACCGATAGCTATTCGAACTCCTTTTACTTGTAGGAGTGCATCTTGGATCTGTCGACTATGCTATGGACGGAGTCCTACTCATGGCGACTTGGTTGAATTGGGGGAAGCTGTAGGTATTATTGCAGGCCAATCGATTGGAGAACCGGGGACTCAATTAACATTAAGAACTTTTCATACTGGCGGAGTATTCACGGGTGGTACTGCAGAACATGTGCGGGCCCCGTCTAATGGAAAAATAAAATTCAATACGGATTTCGTTCATCCGACACGTACACGCCATGGGCATCCCGCATTTCTATGTTCTCTAAACGTGTTAGTCACTATTGAGAATGAAGATATTCGACACGATGTAAATATTCCACCTCAAAGTTTTCTTTTAGTTCAAAATGATCAATATGTCCAATCAGAACAAGTGATTGCTGAGATTCGTGCGCGAACATCCACTTTGAATTTTAAAGAGAAAGTTCGAAAACATATTTATTCTGACTCAGACGGAGAAATGCACTGGAGCATTGATGTGTATCATGCACCCGAATTTGCATACGGGAATGTTCATCTATTACCAAAACCAAGCCATTTATGGATATTATTAGGGGGACCTTGCAGATCCAGTTTAGTCTCACTTTCACTACACAAGGATCAAGATCAAATGAGTGCACATTCTTGGTCTATCACGAGAAGATCCACTTCTAACCTCTCAGGAACAAATGAGCGTTCGAGACAAAAATTCTTTACTTTTCATTGTTCGGGTAAAGTTCAAAAAGACGATAGGATTTCTGATTATTCAGACCCTGGCGGAATTATCTGTACTGGTCATTGTAATCTCAACGATCCACCCATTCTCTACCGGAATTATGCTTTATTCTCAAAGAAGCGAAGAAATAGATTCATCATTCCACTCCAATCGATTCAAGAACGCGAGAACACACTAAAGGCTCCTTCAGGCATCGCGATTGAAATCCCTATCAACGGGATTTTCCGCAGAAATAGCATTCTTGCTTATTTCAACGATCCTCGATACAGAAGAAAGAGTTCGGGAATTACTAAATATGGGACTCTCGAAATGCATTCAATCGCCAAAAAAGAAGATTTAATTGAATATCGAGGAGGCAAGGAATTTCGGTCAAAAAACCAAATGCAAGTAGATCCGCTTTTTTTCATCCCCGAGGAAGTGCATATCTTACCCGGATCTTCTTCCATAATGGTACGTAACAATAGTATTATTGGCGTAGATACACAAATTACTTTAAATATAAGAAGCCGAGTAGGTGGTTTGGTCCGAGTGGAGAGAAAAAAAAAGAGAATTGAACTTCAAATACTTGCCGGAGATATCCATTTTCCTGGCGATATGGATAAGATATCCCGACATGGCGGCGTTTTGATAACACCAGGGACACGAAAACAAAATTCCAAGGAATCCAAAAAATGGAAAAATTGGATCTATGTTCAACGGATCACACCTAGTAAGAAAAAGTTTTTTATTTTGGTTCGACCTGTTGTCACATATGAAATAAAGGATGGTATAACTTTAGCAACGCTTTTCCCTCCCGATTTATTGCAGGAAAGGGATAATGGGAAACTGCGAGTTGTCAATTATATCCTTTATGGAAATGGTAAACCAATTCGAGCAATTTCGCATACAACTATTCAATTAGTTCGAACTTGTGTAGTATTGAATTGGGAGCAAGGCAAAAAAAGTTCTTCGAGTCAAGAAGCTCGTGCTTACTTTGTTCAACTAAGGTCAACAGGGTTGATCCGACATTTTCTAAAAATCCACTTAGCAAAATCCACTATTTCATATATCGGAAAAAGAAAAGATTCGTCGGCCTCAGGACTGCTCTCTGCTAATGGATCGGATTGCACCAATATCAATCCATTTTCTGCCTTTTATTCCAAGGCAAGAAGTCAACAATCTCTTAATCAAAATCAACGAACTATTCATACACTATTGAATAGAAATATGGGATTCCAATCGTTGATAATTCTGTCATCATCCAATTGTTTTCGGATGGATCCATTCAGCGATGTAAAATATCCCAATTTGATAAAAGAATCAATTCAAATTCCAAAAGATCTTTTAATTCCAATTAAAAACTCGACGGGTCCTTTAGGAACAGTCTTTCTAGTTACGAATGTTTATGCATTTTACCATTTAATAACTCATAATCAGGAAACCAATTTGCAACTTGACAACTTAAAACAGACTTTTCAAATAATTAAATTTAAATATTATTTAATGGATGAAAACCAGCAAATTTATAACCCAGATCTCGAAAGTAACATTATTTTGAAATTGAATTGGTACTTGTCTCATTCCAATTATTGTCAAGAAAGATCTATAATAATGAGTCTTGGGCAGTTTATTTGTGAAAATATCTGTATCGCACCAAACGCACCACGCCTCAAATCGGGTCAAATTATACTCATTGAAGTTGACTCTGTAGTAATACGATTAGCTAAACCCTATTTGGCCACTCCGGGAGCAACAGTTCATGGCCATTATGGGGAAATCCTGTATGAAGGAGATACTTTAATTACCTTTATATATGAAAAGTCGAGATCTGGTGATATAACCCAGGGACTTCCAAAAGTAGAACAGGTGTTAGAAGTCCGTTCGATTGATTCAATATCGATGAATTTAGAAAAGAGGGTTGAGGGTTGGAACGAATGTATAACAAGAATTCTTGGAATTCCATGGGCATTCTTAATTGGTGCTGAGCTAACTATAGTGCAAAGTCGTATCTCTTTGGTTAATAAGATTCAAAAGGTTTATCGATCCCAGGGGGTGCAGATTCATAATAAGCATATAGAAATTATTGTACGTCAAATAACATCAAAGGTGTTGGTTTTGGAAGATGGAATGTCTAATGTTTTTTTACCCGGAGAACTAATCGGGGTGTTGCGAGCAGAACGAATGGGACGCGCGTTGGAAGAAGCGGTTTGTTACCGAGCACTCTTATTGGGAATAACTCGAGCATCTCTGAATACTCAAAGTTTTATATCTGAAGCTAGTTTTCAAGAAACGGCTAGAGTTTTAGCAAAAGCAGCTCTACGAGGTCGAATCGACTGGTTGAAAGGCCTGAAAGAGAACGTTGTTTTGGGGGGTATGATACCGGTTGGTACCGGATTGAAAGGATTAGGACACCCTTCAAATTCAAAAAGTGGACCTTTTGTAAAAAAAAATAATCTCTTCCAGGGGGAAATGAAAGATTTTTTGGTTCACCACCGATCTTTCTAGGATTTCATCATTCTTAAAACTGAAAAGCGGATTTATCTTTTTGAATATCCGTATTTGGTGCATTTTTTGGAAATCAAATTTGGAAAGCAAAATAGTAAAAGCAATCGAAAAGACTAATGGCTTGTTTGGTCTATCTACAGCCAATCTACGGTATCAGAGAAGGTTCCATCGGAACAATTAGTTATTTCAGTTCAGGGGTCTTTGTCTCTTTTTTTTTTTTGCAAAAAAAGGGGAGATTGGGGGGAAATGACAAGAAGATATTCGAACACGGACTTAGAAGAAATGCTAGAGGCAGGAGTTCATTTTGGCCATGGTACTAGTAAATGGAATCCTAAAATGGCACCTTATATCTCTGCAAAGCGTAACGGTATTCATATTACAAATCTTACTAAAACTGCTCGTTTTTTATCCGAAGCATGCGATTTGGTTTTTGATGCAGCAAGGAAGGGAAAACAATTCCTAATTGTTGGGACCAAAAATAAAGCAGCTGATTCAGTAGCACGGGCTGCAGTAAGGGCCCGGTGTCATTGTGTTAACAAAAAATGGCTTGGCGGAATGTTAACGAATTGGTCGACTACAGAAACGAGACTTCAGAAGTTCAGGGACTTGAGAATGGAACAAAAAACGGGAAGACTCAACCGTCTTCCAAAAAGAGATGCGGCTATGGTGAAAAGACAATTATCTCGCTTGCAAACATATCTGGGCGGGATTAAATATATGACAGGGTTGCCCGATATTGTAATCATCGTTGATCAGCATGAAGAATATACGGCCCTGCGGGAGTGTATCACTCTGGGAATTCCAACAATTTCTTTAATCGATACAAATTGTGATCCTGATCTTGCAGATATTTCTATTCCAGCGAATGATGATGCTATATCTTCAATCCGCTTAATTCTTAACAAATTAGTATTTGCAATTTGTGAGGGCCGTTCTAGCTATCTAAGAAATCCTCAATAAAATTAATATTAATAATAAGATAAAAACTTTTATTTCAAAAATACGATCGATTTTTTGAATCAGTTATTTTTTTTTTTATTTAAAAATTTATCAAACTAGATAAAAATAACTGGGAATATTATGTGATTAGTTAGTATTCAAAAAAAAGAGTTGGTAGACCAACTACCTGATTCAAGTAGACAAAGAGATAGTTGAATCAAAATCATTTTTTTAGTCTTATTTTTTTTTTTTCAGAGGTAAATATGAATGTGCTATCATGTTCTATCAACGCACCTAAAGTTTTATACGATATATCCGGTGTGGAAGTAGGTCAACATTTCTATTGGCAAATAGGCGGTTTTCAAGTCCATGGCCAAGTACTTATTACTTCTTGGGTTGTAATTGCTATCTTATTAGGTTCAGCTACTATCGCTGTTCGGAACCCACAAACCGTTCCGACTGGGGGTCAGAATTTCTTTGAATATGTTCTTGAATTCATTCGAGATGTGAGTAAAACCCAAATTGGAGAAGAATATGGCCCTTGGGTTCCTTTTATTGGAACTATGTTTCTATTTATTTTTGTTTCTAATTGGTCGGGAGCTCTTTTACCTTGGAAAATCATAGAATTACCTCATGGCGAGTTGGCCGCACCAACGAATGATATAAATACTACTGTTGCTTTAGCTTTACTTACGTCAGGGGCATATTTCTATGCAGGTCTTACCAAAAAAGGATTAAGCTATTTTGGTAAATATATTCAACCAACCCCAATCCTTTTACCCATTAATATCTTAGAAGATTTCACAAAGCCATTATCACTTAGTTTTCGACTTTTCGGGAATATCTTAGCAGATGAATTAGTAGTTGTTGTTCTTGTTTCTTTAGTACCTTTAGTAGTTCCGATCCCGGTCATGTTCCTTGGATTATTTACAAGTGGGATTCAAGCTCTTATTTTTGCAACTTTAGCCGCGGCTTATATAGGTGAATCCATGGAAGGCCATCATTGAAATAGTCTTTTTTTTTTTTTAGTTTAGCGTCAAGTAATCTATATACGGTGCAAGACGATTTTATTAAGGAATACAAATGGACAAAGCTCTATATACATTAGAAATACAATAGAAAGAAATAGGAACAAAAACGATATTAGAGAGTTGGAAAAAATAAAGAGGAAAGAGATCTAAAAGGTCTTTTTCCTAAAGTTATCTTTTCGTCCCCTCACCTTA